GGGTTTCTTTGAAATTCGAAAATATGGAACAATACTTTTATTTCGGATGAGCCAAGCCAGAAATAGGATGAACTGCTAAAATTCTGTATCATGAACTATGTACTGTGCACATCAACATCAATTATATGGCCTCAAAAAAAGTAACATCCAAAGATATGAAGAAAATCTCAAAAAAATACAAAGAATTGGGCTCGATTCTATTTGTGTAATCCATCTAAGATGACTTTTCCTATTCCTGCTCTACCCCTAAACTCCTTTAGACTAGACTTTTTGGTCTTTCGACTAACCAATTTAACCGTATGGAAATATTAACATTTTTTTAGATAGCAGAAAAAAGGGGAAACAAAATCAAAGAATTCATTATATATAGAGAATATACCTAAAAATGCATCTATTCTTTAAGCATCTAGGAAGAGTATATCTACAGATACCTAAATAGATAAAATAAATATATATATGATAATCTAGAGCAAAAATGGGTATGTATCGATTCCCCATATTTAAATAAATATGGGGAATCGATACTCATACAAATGAATCATATGCCAGGAACCAGATTTGAACTGGTGACACGAGGATTTTCAGTCCTCTGCTCTACCAGCTGAGCTATCCCGACCATTCTTGATGCATCAGCCTTATTTTTATTTTAAAAGATTACTGGAGTATATGTCAATGAATCTATGTCAACTAAGTACAAAAAAGACGAAAAATACAAATTTGTAAGTAAGTTTCCGTAGTCGCAATTATTTTGGATTGTTAATCACGCATATGAGGAGGATTCCTTGCTCAAAAATAAGATATTCTTTTGTATGTTTATCATTAACAAAATTCTACGTGTTTCACATTCACATATATATATTCCAAAACTTATGACTTGTAATTCTGATATGATAAGAAAAAGAGAAAAATTCCAATTTTTTTGTGAGTAAACAGAATAAAACACATAAATAATGGAAATAATGAATTAAAAATAGAGAGGATATAGGAAAAAGAATTCGAAAGTTAAATTAAACAGGTCCTTTGGGGATAGAGGGACTTGAACCCTCACGATTTCTAAAGTCGACGGATTTTCCTCTTACTATAAATTTCATTGTTGTCGGTATTGACATGTAGAATAGGACTCTATCTTTGTTCTCGTCTGATTGATCAGTTCTTCAAAGGATCTATCAGATTATGATGAAGTGAATGATTGGGTCAATGAATATTCCGTCTTTTCTTCAACTTTATTAAACTTGGATTTGATTTACGTCTTTCATTTTTGAATATTTTTATCACAAACAGAGATTGTAAGTCTTCATTAATCAATTGAAATAGTATTTCAGTATATATATCCATAGGTTTATCTTTGATTCATTCCTGGAATTTTGATGGAAGGATTCCTTTCCTAATACAAAAGGAAAAGTCGTCAACTTCATTTGTTAGAACAGCTTCCATTGAGTCTCTGCACCTATCCTTTTTTTTGATTATAACTTTCTGAACTTTTCTTCGTTTACGGAAAAAAGGATTTGGCTCAGGATTGCCCATTGTGAATTCCAGGGTTTCTCTGAATTTGAAAGTTCTCACTCGGTAAGTTTCCATACCAAGACTCAATCCAATTAAGTCCGTAGCGTCTACCTATTTCGCCATATCCCCCTCTTTTTTTTACTTTCTAATCTCATTAGAATACTTTTTTATTTATATTATGAACATTATGCCGGAACTTTTGAATTCATTAAATTCAATTTAAATACGGATTCTTATATTGAAAAATGTTTGTTCCTATTTTATTGATTTTATTTCATCTATATTGGATACCATTATATTATTTAGTTGAATCAAAAATGATTCTATTATCTATTTATTCGCAATTCAATATACACCGATATATACCACATATCTATCTATATTCTATGCCCCTACTTCGATTATGTTTTCATGCAATTTTCAATACTCGAATGATCGATTCTTTATATATTTTCGAATGAAAACGTGGGAATCTTTGATTATGATCTAGATTAGTCTTTTCTATTTCTTTCATTTTTTTAGTTTTTCTTTCAATAAACAATCCATTCATTTCATTCCTATAATAAAAGAAAATGGATATAACTAAAAAGAATCTAATAGATATAAATAATCATTGTTTTAATGTAGAATTAACCATTCATTTAGAAATATTGAAAGAAATATGGAATTCCTAATTACTTATTAATATTAAAATTTATAAGACTATAATTTCAAAAATGAAATATTTAACAATCAAATATCTAATAATTAAATATCTTATAATTCTATATGTTAAGTACTATTAATTAATGTTTACTTTAACCTAATTATTACATTATTATAGAATTCGAAATTCTAGAAATTAGAATATTCGATTTCGAATTCGAAATACTATATACTAAATACTATTAGAATTATATATATATATGTATATTTTTGATAAATAGATCGAAATATATGATATTTATTAATTTTAATTCATTAATCTTAATTATGAATTTGAATCGTTATCTTATAC